ACCCAAAACCCGTTTTTTTTTTTCTAAAAAAGGATGAAATCATTCCAATGGATTCAAAAATGAAAACTTGTTCTTCGGTAAATCAATTGCGAAACGCTTTTGGAAAATATCTAATATCTGTTTTACATCTTCTATACGAAAATGATCCATTTTCATAAGATCTTCTTGACTCTTATTCAAAAGGTCTAATAATGTATATATATTGGACCTTTTGAGACAATTATAGATCCTGGGAGACAATTCTGATTGGTCAATAAAAATACATTTCAATGCTATTTCTTTTTTGCTTTTGCTTAGTTTATCCAATTTATTCTGAAAGGTAAAAAAGGGTAGAGTAACTCTGTTTTGATTGTCCTCTAAATTTGTGCCACGTTCTTCCGCATGTAGAAAGGGTATAAATAAATCAATCAAATTACGGGAGGCCTCGTGAAGTGCTTCTTTAGGAGTTAAACTTCCATTCGTCCATATTTCTAGAAAAAGTATTTCTTTTTTTTCATTTCCATTCCCATAAGAATGAATACTATGATTCGCATTTCGAACAGGCATGAATACAGCATCTATAGTAAAACTTCCATCTTGTGCATTATTTGGTGTTTTCATACGATATCCACGATTCCTCTCAATTTGTAGTCCAATACACAAATCCATTGGTTCCGTTAGGATAGCTATATGCTGTGTAGTATCAACAATTTCCACAGAAGGCGGTGAGATGATGTCTTGAGCAGTTACGTATCCAGGGCCCCTGATGCAAATGGATGCGTTGCGAGTTCCATACAGATTACTTCTTAATACAATTTCTTTTAAATTCATTAAAATTTCATGTACGGATTCGTCAATACCTACTATAGTAGAATACTCATGTGGTATTTTTTCAGATTTTGCACGTGTGATACATGTTCCTTCTATTTCTCCAAGCAAAGCCCTTCGCATCGCGATGCCTATTGTATCGGCTTGACCTTTCATAAGCGGAGACAGAATAAAACGGCCATAATAAAGACGCTTACTGTCCACTCTAGATTCAACACACTTCCACTGTAGTGTCCGAGTAGATACTGCTACTTCCTCTTGAAGCATAGTAATTTTTTTTGATCAGATTATTGAATCATTTCTTTCTCTTGAAATCTGTTCCAGTCTTATTTCTACACACGTCTTTTTTTAGGAGGTCTACATCCATTATGCGGCATAGGGGTTACATCCCGTACGAAACTTAATAGTATACCACTTCTACGAATGGCTCGTAATGCTGCATCTCTGCCGAGACCAGGACCCTTTATCATGACTTCTGCTCGTTGCATACCCTGATCGACCACTGTACGAATAGCGTTTCCTGCTGCGGTTTGAGCAGCAAACGGTGTCCCTCTTCTTGTGCCCCTGAATCCACAAGTACCGGCGGAGGACCAAGAAACCACCCGACCCCGTACATCTGTAACCGTTACAATGGTATTGTTGAAACTTGCTTGAACATGAATAACTCCTTTTGGTATTCTACGTCCATTCTTACGTGAACTAATACGTCCATTCCTACGTGAACCAACTCTTGGTATAGGTTTTGCCATCTTTTATCATCTCATCAATATGAGTCAGAGATATACGGATATATCCATTTCAGGTTAAAACAGATCCTTCATTTTCTTTGTACATTGGGTCCTTTTTTCGAAGGATTATCCTTGTCTCTGTTTATGTCTCGGGTTGGAACAAATTACTATAATTCGTCCTCGCCGGCGAATCAGTCGACATTTTTCACAAATTTTACGAACAGAAGCCCTTATTTTCATATTTGTCATTCCTTATCTTAATTCCGAATCTATTCCTTGGAAGAAAATAAGTCTCTTGGTATTTTGAACCTCAAGTTGTATCCCCACGAAAATAATGTCGAAAAATATACACCTAATCGTTCGAATCTTTATTGCGGAGTCTATAAATTATACGTCCCCTTGTTGAATCATAACGACTTACTTCGATTTTGACTTTATCTCCTGGTAGTATCCGTATAAAACTACGTCGGATCCTTCCTGAAACATAACCTAGAATCAGATCTTCATTATCTAAACGAACCCGGAACATGCCATTGGGAAGTGATTCAGTAATTAAACCTTCATGAATCCATTTTTGTTCTTTCATTTCAGGTAACCCCCTTGAAGTATCAACTAATGGAGGAGGAGTGATATTAGGCAACCAGTCCTTCCTCTTTTTCTTTTTTTCGCAATATAGGAAGTTACCAATTCAATTCAGATATCAGAAAGATCACCATATATAACACAAAATTTCTCCTCCGATTCCTTCTAGCCGAGCTTCTCGGTCTGTCATTATACCTCGAGAAGTAGAAAGAATAACAATCCCCATTCCTCCTAAAATCCTAGGAATTCGTTGAGAGTTGGAATAGATTCGTAGACCGGGCCGGCTGATACGTTTTAAAATAGTTCTATATGGCCCTTTCCTATTCCTTCTATGTCGAAGGGTTGAAACCAAGAAATTTTTGTTGCTTTCTCGATGTTTTCTCACGTTTTCAATAAAGCCTTCTCGTAGAAGTATTTTCACAATGTTTTCGGTAATATTAGTAGATGCTATTCGAACCGTTCCTTTTTTATCCATGTCAGCATTTCGTATAGAAGTTATTATGTCAGCAATTGTGTCCCTACCCATGATGAACGATAATTATTTGTGCCTCCGAGTTTTAATATAATCAACATGCTCGTTATTTTTATTTTTTTATTCATTATAAAGTTATGGGATATACGTGATACATAATCTACTAAATTAATTTAATCCATTCCCGAGACCCTACTATATCATATCACGGGCTTGTCTATTAGTCTTTATTCTATATAGTATTTATAATACCTCAGGAGCTAATGAGACTATTTTAGTAAAATTCAACTGTCTCAATTCCCGAGCGATCGCACCAAAAACCCGAGTTCCTTTTGGATTTCCTTCTTGATCAATGACAACCGCGGCATTGTCATCATATCGTATTATCATGCCGTTGTCACGTTTTAGTTCTTTACATGTACGTACAATTACAGCTCTGATCACTTCTGATCTTTCTAGAGGCATATTTGGCACTGCTTCTTTGATTACAGCAACAATAACGTCACCAATATGAGCATATCGACGATTACTAGCTCCTATGATTCGAATACACATCAATTTTCGAGCCCCACTGTTGTCCGCTACATTTAAAAGGGTTTGAGGTTGAATCATATCATTATTTTTATCGTTTCTTTCAATGCAAAGAAAGGGCAAAAAAAGAAGAAATATTTTTTGTCCAGAAAAAAAGGCCTGCGGTTCTTTGTTTTTTCATCACAAAGACTCCTTTCCTTTGGTTGCACATCCCTAGTCTGCAATAAGAAATTGAGTTCGTATAGGCATTTTGGACGCAGCGATTAAAATAGCTTCTCTGGCTACAATTTCTGATACTCCACCCATTTCATAAAGTATTCGACCCGGTTTAACGACAGATACCCAATATTCGGGAGATCCCTTCCCCGAACCCATACGCGTTTCCGTAGGTCTTAATGTAACAGGTTTGTCTGGAAATATACGTACCCATATTTTTCCACCACGACGCGCATATCGTGTCATTGCTCGTCGCCCTGCTTCTATTTGTCTAGATGTGATCCAGGCGGGTTCAAGTGCCTGAAGAGCATATCTGCCGAAACTAATACGATTGCCTCGGTAAGATATTCCCTTCATTCTTCCTCTATGTTGTTTACGGAATTTGGTTCTTTTGGGGTTATAGTTGATGGTTGTTTCTTATTCTCAATTCCATCTCTACTGCAGAACCGGACATGAGAGTTTCTTCTCATCCAGCTCCTCGCGAATGAAATGATTCCATAATATTACGAATATCTATTGAATTTATAATAGACTGAATCATAGGATTTTTTGAGATCTAATCTGTCACGTAAAAATTTATATATCTTGGGTTCTATATACAACTGGAAATATACCTCTATAGAATTTTTTTTTTACGAATCTTTATTTTGACCTTTATTGAATCCAAAAAACTTAGCAATCCAATAAGGCTTTCGCGGGCGAATATTGACTCTTTCAATATCTGTTTAATTCGTAGGGTCAGTCCTTGACCTCTCAGAATAAATGAATAGGTTCCTGGTTCTTTCCGCCATCCCACCTAATGAATCATTAGGATTCGTTTTCAATGGAATCTTCTGCAGTCATAGGTTCCGTCGTTCCCATCACTTCTTTATTAATGGCTAGGCCTGAACTCTGCAACGGAGCTCCTAATTCAATTTGTTGTTCCTGAGTCAATCTACTCAGTCTTTATTGACTCGAAGCTCTCTTTTTTTGTATTTATTTTTCTTATGAACCGGAGTTATTTAATGATTAAATTATTATGATTATGACCGAATCCATATTGATGCTTTATTACACTGCCTTTGTATGAGATGATTCATAGACCATACATATTGGAATCATATATCATTGATATTCTCCTTCTCTCTTTCTCTCCCCCTTCCATTTATCCACATCCTTTTTTTTGTTTCACATCACAATCCACGATCAGATTGGTTTTTCTTTTATGTATATGTAATATTAAAAAGATTTCAGTTGCTACAACGCTATGATCAATACATCATATAGTGACTTTTTCTTTGGATCCCGATAATACGAAGCAATGAGCTGGTTATTAGTTACATAGTTCTTAGTTCAGACTAGGGGACTATCCTTTACCTTTTTTAATCCTAATCTAAACTAAAAAAACCGACGAGTCACACACTAAGCATAGCAATTATACCAAGGGGTCAATCTTATTTTTATTTAACCCTATAGAATTAGAAGATTTGAAATGAATCATTTTTTATTAAACGGAAAAATAATGAAAGGTTTTTTTTGTCCATTGCTAGATAGAAAAGTAAAAGAAGAAATCTTTGATTATTTTTCGTCTGTAAATATCCAAATTTTTATGCCTAATACCCCATAAATAGTCCGAACTGTATACGAACAATAATCAATTTTAGCTCGAATGGTTTGTAGGGGAACCCTACCTTCTCTGATCCATTCGACACGTGCAATTTCTTTTCCGTCGATACGTCCTGCAATTTGTACTTGAATTCCTTTTGTATCTGCTTGCTCAGTTAATTCAATAGCTTTTTTCATTGCCTTTCGAAATGAAACTCTATTTTTTAATTGCTCAGCTATAAATTCTGCAAGAATATTCGGGTCTCCATAAGGTTTTGCAATTCTTGTAATAGCAATGTTGAGTTTTCGGTTCACAGAATTAAAACCTTTTTGGACATTGATCTGTAATTCTTCAATTCCTCTCGGTTTACCCTCTATTAACCATTTTAGAAATCCCATATAGATTATGACCTGGACCAGGTCGATTCTTTTTTGAATCTCTATACGCGCAATTCCCTCTACACCCGAAGATATTTTCATATTTTTTTGTACATAATTCTTGATACAATCCCTTATTTTTTGATCTTCCTGTAGACCCTCAGAATAACTTTTTGGTTGTGCAAACCAAAGGGAATGGTGCTTTTGGGTTGTACCAAGTCTGAAACCAAGTGGATTTATTTTTTGTCCCATACACCCTCGCTTTCTTCATTATCATTAGCATTAGCCCATTTTAGTCTTTCGTGTTCTACCATACATAGATACCTTTCTCTAACATCTGTATATTTATCTATATATACATATCCAATTTTTCTTAACCATATGAAATAGTCTTGATCTTTAGAGATATCTTTCAATACAATAGTTATATGACAGGTGGGTCTTTTGATCGGATAACTACGTCCTCGAGCTCGAGGCTTTAACTTTTTCACGATAGTACCCTCGTTGACTTCGGCTTGACTAATGATTAAATCTGTTTCCTTGAAACCCATATTGTGACTAGCATTTGCTGCTGCCGAATAAACCAATTTAAAAATAGGATAACATGCTCGATAAGGCATGAGTTCTAGTATCAGAAGTGTTTCCTCGTAGGAACGGCCACGAATCTGATCGATCACTCTTCGTGCTTTGTGAGCAGACATACATATATGTTGACCTAAAGCGGATACTTCCACATCTGGGTCCCTCTTTATCATAAGGTTAACCTCCCACCAATGAACGACGAGCACCCATATTCACTTTATTATTATTAACATTAACGACGAGATTTATTATCGCTTCTCGCATGTCCCCGGAAATTTAGAGTAGGTGCAAATTCTCCCAATTTGTGACCCACCATACGATCTGTTATATAAATAGGCAAATGCTCTTTTCCATTATGAATAGCAATTGTATGGCCGATCATTGTGGGTATAATGGTAGATGCCCGGGACCAAGTTACTATTATATCTTTTTCCTCCCTTATGTTGAGCTTTTCTATTTTTCCTAATAAATGATTAGCAACAAAAGGCTTTTTTTTTAGTGAACGTGTCACAGCTAATTACTCCTATCTTTTTTTCTTTTGTAAAGACGAAGAAACATATTCTCTATTTTCTCTCCTATTTAGTACGTCGACGCAGAATCAAACTATCACTATATTTATTCCTTTTTCTACTTCTTCTTCCAAGCGCAGGATAACCCCAAGGGGTTGTGGGTTGTTTTCTACCAATTGGGGCCCTTCCTTCACCACCCCCATGGGGATGGTCTACAGGGTTCATAACTACCCCTCTTACTACAGGACGCTTACCTAGCCAACGCTTAGATCCGGCTCTACCCAAGCTTTTCTGGTTCACCCCAACATTACCCACTTGTCCGACTGTTGCTGAGCAGTTTTTGGATATCAAACGGACCTCCCCAGACGGTAATTTTAATGTGGCCGATTTACCCTCTTTTGCAATCAGTTTCGCTACAGCACCCGCAGCTCTAGCTAATTGTCCACCCTTTCCAAGTGTGATTTCTATGTTATGTATGGCCGTGCCTAAGGGCATATCGGTTGAAGTAGATTCTTCTTTTTGATCAATCAAAACCCCTTCCCAAACTGTACAAGCTTCTTCCAAAGCATACGGCTTTCTGGATGTATATAATGATATCTAGACAGATGGATCTTATATGAATCATATGATGAAGTACCACATGAGTGGATATATAGGAATCCAAATCTGCCGAATCACTCATGTTATGATCTTCTACATCCTAGGTCTCCCCGTTCCATCATCTGGCTTATGTTCTTCATGTAGCATTCAGACCGAATGACTCTATGAAATTACGTCGATACTTCCACATATTACGGGTAACGTAGGAGACATCTCTATTTTATTTTTCCCCGGGGGTAGAATTACCACTGCTTAGCTTTCAATTCGCCTCTGACCATCAAATGAAATGTGAATAACCCGTCCTCCTTTCTTTGAAACAAGGGGCGCTTCCGGTTCTGTCGGTGCTTCAAACAATTTTGTCTTCTCCATATTACCATATCTCTAGAGTCAATAATTTTATATGAGGAACTACTGAACTCAATCACTTGCTGCCGTTACTCTTCAGTTTTCTGTTGAGGTCTATCCCGTAGAGGTACTCAAATTGGATCAGTGATTGATTTCTAGGTTTCGTCGTAAACCTAATTGGTTACTTCCAATTACGTAAATCAATAGTTCAAACCGCACTCAAAGGTAGGGCATTTCCCATTGAGATAGGAACTTCTGTACCAGAAACAATGGTATCTCCAATTATAGCCCCTCTGGGATGTAAAATATATCTCTTCTCACCATCCCCATAGTGTATGAGACAAATGTATGCATTTCGGTTGGGGTCGTATTCTATGGTTACGATTCTACCAGATATGTCTTTTTCATTCCGTCGAAAATCTATTTTACGGTATAGACGCTTATGACCTCCCCCTCTATGCCTTGCGGTAATGATGCCTCTGGCATTACGACCTTTACCACAATGACGCTGTCCAGAGATCAAATTATTTCGTGAATTGGATTTCACTTGACTGTCTACGGCCCCATTGCGTGTGCTCGGAGTAGAAGTTTTGTATAAATGTATCGCCGTGTTATTAAGTATTTTTTTGTTTAAGTTCTTTTCTTTCTAAGAGGTGGAATAGAATAACCCGGTTGAAGCGTAATGATCATACGTTTGTAATGCATTGTATGTCCCATAGGTCCCATTCTTCTACCCTTTCCCGGGAGTCGATGACTATTCATAGCTATTACCTTGACACCAAAGAAGAGTTCGACCCAATGCTTTATTTCTGTCCTAGTTGATCCTGATTCGACATTAGAAGTATATTGATTGTTCCCCAATAACCGAATACTTTTGTCTGTAAATACTGCATATTTGATTCCATCCATAAATCCATTTTATTCCCTATGAGTTCCAGTATTGATAAGAATTCTAGTTCTTACTGTTCATATGTTATGGTATGAATATACCATACCAATTCGTTATGTATGGATGATGAGATTCCATTGATACAGAGCCAATTCCAATAGACTTATTGAACGTTCCCATTGGCGTGCATCCAGCAGGAATTGAACCTACGAATTTGCCAATTATGAGTTGGGCGCTTTAACCATTCAGCCATGGATGCTTAACAGGGATCATCGTACATCGTGAATAACCAAATTCCAATTGAAATGAAATCTTTAGGAGGAATCAATGAAACAGGAATCAATGAAACGACATCAATTCAAATCCTGGATCTTCGAATTGAGAGAGATATTGAGAGAGATCAAGAATTCTCACTATTTCTTAGATTCATGGACCAAATTCGATTCAGTGGGATCTTTCACTCACATTTTTTTCCACCAAGAACGTTTTATGAAACTCTTTGACCCCCGAATTTGGAGTATCCTCCTTTCACGCGATTCACAGGGTTCAACAAGCAATCGATATTTCACGATCAAAGGGGTAGTACTGCTTGTAGTAGCGGTCCTTATATATCGTATTAACAATAGAAATATGGTCGAAAGAAAAAATATCTATTTGATGGGGCTTCTTCCTATACCTATGAATTCCATTGGACCCAGAAATGATACATCGGAAGAATCTTTTTGGTCTTCCAATATTAATAGGTTGATTGTTTCGTTCCTCTATCTTCCAAAAGGGAAAAAGATCTCTGAGAGTTGTTTCATGGATCCGAAAGAGAGTACTTGGGTTCTCCCAATAACTAAAAAGTGTATCATGCCTGACTCTAACTGGGGTTCGCGGTGGTGGAGGAACCGGATCGGAAAAAGGTGGAATTCTAGTTGTAAGATATCTAAGGAAACCGTAGCTGGAATTGAGATCTCATTTAAAGAGAAAGATATCAAATATCTGGAGTTTCTTTTTGTATCCTATACGGATGATCCGATCCGCAAGGACCATGATTGGGAATTGTTTGATCGTCTTTCTCTGAGGAAGAAGCGAAACATAATCAACTTGAATTCGGGACAGCTATTCGAAATCTTAGTGAAACACTGGATTTGTTATCTCATGTCTGCTTTTCGTGAAAAAAGACCAATTGAAGTGGAGGGTTTCTTCAAACAACAAGGAGCTGAGTCAACTATTCAATCAAATGAGATTGAACATGTTTCCCATCTCTTCTCGAGAAACAAGTGGGGTATTTCTTTGCAAAATTGTGCTCAATTTCATATGTGGCAATTCCGCCAAGATATCTTCGTTAGTTGGGGGAAGAATCTGCACGAGTCGGATTTTTTGAGGAACGTATCGAGAGAGAGTTGGATTTGGTTAGACAATGTGTGGTTGGTAAGCAAGGATCGGTTTTTTAGCAAGGTACGGAATGTATCGTCAAATATTCAATATGATTCCACAAGATCTATTTTCGTTCAAGTAACGAATTCTAGCCAATTGAAAGGATCTTCTGATCAATCCAGAGACCCTTTCGATTCGATTAGTAATGAGGATTCAGAATATCACACATTGATCAATCAAAGAGAGATTCAACAACTAAAAGAAAGATCGATTCTTTGGGATCCTTCCTTTCTTCAAACGGAACGAACAGAGAGAAAATCAGACCGATTCCCAAAATTCCTTTCTGGATATTCCTCAATGTCCCGGCTATTCACGGAACGTGAGAAGCAGATGAATAATCATCTGCTTCCGGAAG